GGAATGATTGGATAATTGGTTTATATAAATCCTTCCTGGTTGAGACCACAGGTAAAAATGGGATTTCCAGAAATTGACAAAGTAATATTTCCATTTATTCATCAAAAGAAACGTCCCTTTTGAAGCAATAATTGATTTTCCTTGATACCTAACACAATGCATGAAAGGATCTTTGAACAACCATAAATTCGCTTGAAAAGCCCTGGCAAAGACTTCTGCAAGATGCTCCATTTTTCCATAGAAAAATATTCGTTCAATAAGGGCTCCAGAAGATGTTGATCGTAAGTGAGAAGATTGGTTACGGAGAAATAGGAAGCTAGATTCATATTCACATACATGAGAAGTATATAGGAAGAAGAATAGTCTTTTATTTATTTTTGAAAAAGAAGAACTGGCTTTCTTTGAATTTGAAGTAATAAGACTATCCCAATTATGACACTCATGGAGAAAGAATCTTAATAAATGCAAAGAGGAAGCATCTTTTATCCAATAGCGAAGAGCCTGAACCAAGATTTCCAGATGGGCTGGGTAAGGTATTAGTATATCTAATACATAATTTAAATGTGAAAAGTTGTCCTCTAAAAAAGAAAATATTGAATGAATTGATCGTAAATTATTGGATTTAACTACCGCTTTCCTTTCTAGGGAAGATATTAATCGCAGAGACAATGGAATTTCCATAATGATTGAAGAAACCTCTGACATTACTTGCGAATAAAAATTTTTGTTGTGCCCCACAAATGGAGTCTGTTTAGAATCATTAACAAAAAGGTTCTGTTGATACATTCGAATGATTAAACGTTTCACAATTAGTAAGCTGCATTTATTGTCATAACCTGCATTTTCCAACAAAATAGATCTATTTAAACCATGATCATGAGCAAGTACATAAATATACTCCTGAAAGATAAGTGGATATAAGAAGTAGTGTTGTTGAGATCTATCTAGCCCTAAATAGATTTGGGATTTATCCATTTGAAATTCTATTTAAATGAAAGGTAGAGGATTTTGGGAGTTATAAATGATACATAGTGCGATACAGTCAAAACAAGGTATTATAGTACAAACCAAATAGATACCTCGGATACAGATAAACTTATCAACGGATTCTCTATCCTCTCTTTTTCCATTTAAAATTAAGTATTTATGTTCGTTTTCATTATAGGATAACAAGATGATTAGAAATCCTTTATTTTTTTTTTTTTTTTTTTCAACCCAATCGCTCTTTTGATTTTGGAAATTTTTTTATCAATATACTGTTTCTTATACACATACATCTCCATTATGGAATGGATAATGCTAATATTTAGGATTCATTAAAAAATCAAGAATACATTCCTGGGAGAAAGCCTTCCCGTATTGGGCACTAATATTTTTTTAACGTCTAATTAGATCGGGTAATCATTCAAATTAAGAACGGAAGCTCGTTGCTTTTTTCTTTCCCTATAATAAAAATGAAATTAATTGAAGCCGTGGGGCCCTATCCATTTATTAATTCGACCCAACTTAAAATTGACTTCGGTTTGCTCCCCTTCAATAATTTAAATTTAAAAAGTTAAAGAAGGCTTTGTGCCGAGCCGGAAAGAATAAAATATTCTCAGAACTCTTAATTGATACGACATGCTATTTTTTCCATTCATTCCCTTTCAGGATCAGTCGTGGTCTTCCAAACTTTACCGATGGTATGGACGAATGTCTCGCTTCATCTAAATGTGTAAAAGATCCTAGCCGCACTTAAAAGCCGAGTACTCTACCGTTGAGTTAGCAACCCAAATAGAAAAAGGATATGTAGATACAATCAGAATAAAACAAAATGATTAAATCAAAGCATTAATCTACGAAATAAAAAAAGTATAAAAATAAAAAATTTCTAATATATTTGGAACATAAAAATGACTAAATCAGATGAAAAAATAAAAAATTTACTGATCAAATAAAAAAAATAAATGTAAAAAATGCTAGACCATCCCCTAATTTCTATATTATCCACTATTCAATCAAAAATCTGGGTATCAAATCTAATCCAACGAACCCATCATTTGAATCAACAGGTAAAAAATAAAACCTATGGGACGGAAATAAATAGAGCTGCTTATCACGATGAATTATATTTGTTCGATACAATGTTGTCAATATAAAGGTTAAGAAAAGAATACGCTGGAAAAAATACAAGAACTTAAATTGAAATAATAGTAAAAAGGAGACTTGTGTTGGATTGGCACTGCATATGCATATAAACTAAAAATTTTATTTAGGTGGAGAATAAATAAAGAAGAAGTAGAAAAAGGGTTTTCAATAGTATATTGAATCCATATATATAAGTCGAATAAAGAACTTCATAAGTCGAATAAAGAACTTCGATTCCTTGTTTCTTACTTGGTATTAAAGTTCGAATGAAAACCACGCGATTGCAGGTAATGCCAGAATTTTTTATTTTGTAAGGATCAATCAAATAGGTTTTCAAAATATTCTAAAAAAACAATGATAAATAGATATGAATAGAACAAGAAAAGAAGGAAATAAAAAAACATAGTATAGAAAAGATATCCAAAATGATATAGAAATCACTATCCTACCCTTAGTTTTTATTTCCTTAATTTAATTAATTTTATTTCGTTTGATTAGGGTAAAGTTCCTTAAAAACCTCTGCTTTTTTTAAAATATCCTGAACAGTTCCTGTAGGCTGAGCGCCTCTTTCAAGGAAATAGAGAATCGCGGGAACGTTTAAATAAGTTTGATTCTTGATAGGATCATAAAAACCCACTTTCCGAAGATCTCTTCCTTCTCTTCGGGATCTAACATCAATTGCAACGATTCGGTAGACGGCTCATTGGGATAGATGTAGATGAAAAAGAACCCCCCCCTAGAACCGTATAGGAAGTTTTCGCCTCGTACGGCTCGAGAAAAAAATGATTAGAAGTTTTGTCTATGGATAAAATTAGAATAAATAGAAAAGGAATCCGTAAAATAAATGAGTCTATAATTTAAAAAATAACTATGAGTTATTTTTTTAGCTTCCTGAAAAAAATCATTTGTACTCATAACTCAAGTTCAATAATTCTCAAATATCTTAAAGAAATTTAAGATATTTTTTTATTGAGTGGTCTTTAACCCCTCCTTTTTTGTCTCGTTTAAAATCTATTTTGATTCTTTATTCGGATCCGTGAGACAATTGAAGTGGTGTTTACTTGTTCTGGGATCCTTTATCTTTGTTTTAAATCATTGGGTTTAGACATTACTTCGGTGCTTATTAATCCTTTCAAAATGGTAGCAACATACCCCTTTTGTGATTTCTTTCTATAAAAGAATCATATGGTTGATTCGTGCGCGATACACTGTGGATCGAAAAAGTTTTAACCCTTCCAACAAAAATTTTTTTTTGCTCGAATCGGATCCTTTCGATTTATATATCGAAGATATACTTACGAAGTTGTTCCAATCTATTGATTGGCATTAACCCTAGATCGTTGCCCCTGAGAAATTAATAAATACTTTCTACCCGAGCTCCATCATGCACTATTTACATTACAACCCAAAAAAAAAGAGGGGTTCTAGTAGAATAGAACAAATGACGTCGAGCCAAGAGCACTTTCATTCCTATATAAAATGGTGGATGTAAGAATAAGAATCCACGGCGGATCGTGTCCTTCAAGTCGCACGTTGCTTTCTACCACATCGTTTTAAACGAAGTTTTACCATAACATTCCTCTAATTTGGAACCAGTATGGAATTGATTCAATTATATTATGGAATCATGAATAGTCATTGGTTCGCTCGGTACATAGACATAGTTATTTATATTTTTTCTTATCTATCTACATAGATAATAAAGATTTTTCTGAAGAAATATTAGCAAGACCCCGGCTTTTTTTGTATGAATGGAACATTTTTCTATAAGTATCAATCTCAAAAAAAAATATCTAACAGAAATTCCAGAAATCTAAATATAGAAATAACATAACTAATAGAAATAGAAATCACAGGAATAAATAAATTATATTTGACTCTGCCTCTTCAAGTGACTCAATAAGATAGACTGAGCCATTTCCACCTTCCCCAAGATTCAATCCATAAGGAATCATTACAAATCTTGCTACTTGAAAAAGTTTCCTACTTCTGCATAATTATTTGAATCAAGTTTTGCAGTAAAAACTCTATTTTATTATCATAATAAAAAATATTTTCGAATGGAATTGTCAATGATGTAAAGCAAATAAGCTAAATAGATCGAACAATAAAAAGAAATATTATTGTTAAATATTTCAATTTTAATATTTTAGGGATGCTCATTATTTTTCACAAAAATAGAAAGACTATTGTGACTCAAATAGGATAACAATACATACCTATAAGCTAAGCACTTCCTCTTTTATATGTATTTTCATATTTTGTTTAGCCTGAGATTAAGTAATCTTTCTGCAACTGTGATCTATGTCTCATCTTATCTTTATCTGAATCAGAAAAGGTTTCAGTTATCAGTTACTTTTGCATTTGAATGTCATTTGAACTCGATTTAGTTCAGTTTGTGAAAAACTTAGATATGATTCCGAAAAGAATCATTCAAAATTAAAAAAAGAAAGAGGAATAATATTCTATCCAATATTAGACCTTTAAACAGAACCTTGTTGAACAAAAAACAAGTATTCAGATACAACGGATATGCTCTGGGACGGAAGGATTCGAACCTCCGAATAGCGGGATCAAAACCCGTTGCCTTACCGCTTGGCTACGCCCCATTTCTACTTTTATTGGATACTAATAAAGAATAATATTGGTAGTAAGTGTTCGTCAATTCCAGGCCAAACTATCTATAGAAAATCTTTATTCTTTATAGAATCTATTATAGATTCGTGCTAGGATTTTGACATGTGTATATCTAGAATTCAACTGAATTTATTGATCATTACATATAATTCAATTAAGATATTGTATGAAAGTATGATTTCTTCTATTCTCCTTTGAGAATTGGAGGATTTTTGATTGAACGGAAAAAGAAGGATTTTTTTGTCTACCCTACTTTCTTTATTTTTCCTTATATCAATAACTCAATCAAAATGCAATTATCTCGACGAAAAAAATGTCTGTTATGCTTAATATCTTTAGTTTGATCTGTCTTAATTCTGCCCTTTATCCGAGTAGTCTTTTCTTCGCCAAATTGCCCGAAGCCTATGCTTTTTTGAATCCAATCGTAGATTTTATGCCAGTCATACCCCTGTTCTTTTTTCTTTTAGCCTTTGTTTGGCAAGCTGCTGTAAGTTTTCGATAAGATCTTTAATACTATCCTAGAAAATTCATGATTTATTCGATAAAAATTATAATAATTGATAAGATCAAATAAGTCTGACAGTATGAACCTTCGATTCAAACATTGAAATTATCGGATAGCCGCGAGAAACCCGGCTCGCCCCATTTCCCTATTTTAATACTTTTTATGGTGAAAGACCTTATTAGCTTAGGGCCCCTTACAATAGCTAATTATGGGTCTGAAAGTGATTTGTGGTAATTAAAGACTCTTATTATATTACAAATTTCATTTCAACTTCATTTGAATTTCTGAACATTCTTTTCTATTTCTAGAATTTATTTCTTGGTGTAAAAATAGGATATGTGATATAAAAATGGAGGATCTATTATCTTTTCTCGTTTTTCTTTTTCAAAAAATGATCTTGGAGGTTGTGTAATGCTTACTCTCAAACTTTTCGTTTACACAGTAGTAATATTCTTTGTTTCTCTCTTCATCTTTGGATTCCTATCCAATGATCCAGGACGTAATCCAGGACGTGAAGAATAAAATAAAAATTTAGTTTTTCTTGCTTGATTTTACAATTTTCTTTCAATTTTTTTTAGCTATTCCACACGTTTAATTAGGAAAAAATAATAAGAGGGTTTGCGAAAATTGAAAGAAAAAAATAGAAAGTCATCAACGGAAAGAGAGGGATTCGAACCCTCGGTACGAATAACTCGTACAACGGATTAGCAATCCGCCGCTTTCGTCCACTCAGCCATCTCTCCCAATTGAAAAAGATAATTACTATGTTACATTACACATCAAGTAAGGATTAAAGAAAGTATTTCTTTCACATTCTTTATCGTTATTATATAATTAGCAATTCCATTTAGATGCTCAAAAGATCCAAATAGAAAGATAAATAAAGAAGACCTTCTTGCTTTTTTTTTGTTCGAGGTGCCTTTTGGGCCTGGCCCGGTCAATACCCAGCCGGGCCTTTTTTTTGTTCCAACGAATTCCCTTTATTTATAGGCAACATACTCTAAATACTTGGTATCTGTGTAACAATTTCCGTTCTGGGGTTTACATATACTTCTAATTTTTGTTATAATGGAAATGGAGAATGGTTTTTGATTCAAAAGAATCAATTAAGGATGTATCAATTTGTATTTTCTTATGTCATTAGGCAAACCAAATTTTATATTCAAATCTAAGAATAATTCACGAATTCTCAGTCAACGAATAGTTAATGGTTCCTGTTTGTCATAAATTTTAGCTTTTTTGAGTCAAAATAAATTTTGATTTTTCAATAGAAAAAGTGCAAGTTTTTCGGCATTGTTTGTTTTGAGATACTATACAATTAATCAAAGGGCTAAATAAAACACAATCAAAAAGGGAAAAGGGGTTTCTTTTATAATTTTTTTATTTTATATTTATTTAGAAAAAGGATGAATAAAGGGGATGCAAGTACAATAAACTAAAGTTTAGTAATCCAACGGTAATTTTTTATCCTGTTGTGTATCGTTTTGGCGGCATGGCCGAGTGGTAAGGCGGGGGACTGCAAATCCTTTTTCCCCAGTTCAAATCCGGGTGCCGCCTCATCAACAAATGAATAGAAATATCTTATTCTGCTCTGCTGATATAACTAAATATAATTTTCCCCAGCAAAATAGAATAAGGGGACTGTTGATACTTGGTTGATTCTAAACATCTATTCTGGTAATTTTGTAAAAGATTTCCAATCTTTGAATATAAAAAATAAAGGTCGAAGCAAGACTTTTTGATTCCCTTCTACTGCTAATGTAATGTATACTCATTGGGTCTTAAATTACATCGGATAGCCGGGGGAGAATTAAACTACTAGTTAGGTAAAGTCCTTTCTATACTGTAATCTACATATATAGACTCGCGAGAATCTCTGAGTGTTCAGGCATTCAATCACTATTAGATTGAGATTGGATAGATTTTTTATAGAAAAAAGTAAAAAAAAAATAATTTTTTTTACCCCCCGTCAAGAGTATAATATACTATCTCCCAACTCCTTCAGCTAGACAATCGCGAAGGGGTACGCATTATATCAAATAGGAAATAAAAGTATGTAATAGATAACAATTGATCTATTTTTACTTTGAAGGGCAAGAAAAAAAAGAAAGGGCTCTCTTATTTTATTACTGGACGTTCCATTCCATTAGTAACATTCCTTTGTAGTGTCATTGTGTATTTTACTTGTGTTTAGTCTTTCCACATTAGAAATCATATAGGAATTTTTGAAATGGCTTTATTTTATTGGTTCATCAATAGTGTTTGGTCAGAATCCCTTTTTGACTCTGGACCATTCATTCTACTATTATTAGTGAGCAATAATGGAATAATTCTATCATAGAGATAAGGGACATAATTCACATGGATATAGTAAGTCTCGCTTGGGCTGCTTTAATGGTAGTCTTTACATTTTCCCTTTCACTCGTAGTATGGGGAAGAAGTGGACTTTAAAAGCACTCCTAATTTAGTTGAGGAATGAAACGCTATCAATTCTTTTATAGATCGTTCCGTAACGCATTTTTTATTTGAATTGAAATAATTTTGAAATAAAAATATCTTCATTTCAAAATTCCATTGGATTCTAGTGGAGAAATGTATTCTATAACAGTAAAACGATTATTTCAGATTCATCGGAATAAATAGATGTATCAAAGAAATAGAATTGGGTCCTACGTCAATTCTATATATGGATTAATAACTACATATGGATTAATAACTACATATATTGAAGATAGAAGCTAATAGAGTATACCAACTCTATTTACAACTTTATACACTACTATAACATAACACTACTAGAGAGTATGGTAAGTAAGAAATAAATTTCTTACTTACCATACTCTCGGATCTCATAGAATACCGCGGATTATAGCCCCTTGATTTCATTTAAGACGCAAAAATAGAATACTTTTCATTTGATTTCTTCAACTATTGATAAGAATTCAGAAGTCAAGTTTCATTTAAAGTAATTAATTGTTTTGACTGACTGTTTTTACGTAAATTATAAGTAGAAAAGCAGTAGGAACTAAAATGAACAGTGCAGTAGCAATAAATGCAAGAATATTTACTTCCATAATTTCATTGTTTTTTTTTTTCACAATAACTCGGGATTTAATCCCATAGAGATGATAAATCTTTCACCTGTCAATTCAATGAATGCATTACCTATCGATGATCTTGAATCGGATCAATATCATGAATAACAATATCTGAGCTATTAAATTAATTTGTCGTCGAGAATTGAATAGTATAACATATGAAGATCTTTTATCCATAGTGAATCCAATCTTGGATTCCCGGACCAATAAAAAACACCTTTATTTCTCCTTATTTTCTGTTCTTTCTTTTTAGGTCTTCCTTGTAGAACCATCAAATGAAGTATCATCTAACCACGCGTCTGTTTCCATTAACTACAAAACCCCAACAAACAATACAAGCGAAGTGGAAAAAGAGAAGAATTAGGTTCTAAATTTTAATGATCTAATTTTCTTTGAAAGACGAAGAAGTATGATAAAAATGAGTCGCGGGAGAAAAAATGGAATATTCTATCAACTTCACTATTTTAGTTATTTTCATTTTTTTTAGGGTTTGTTCTTTCTTCGACAGAATCCTGAAAAAAAGAGGGGAAACCCCTTCAGAATTCAATTATGCTCCCCTTCTTTTTCACAGAAAATAAAGAGGCGAATTGATGTACTTATTGGATCCGTCGGGACTGACGGGGCTCGAACCCGTAACGTCCGCCTTGACAGGGCGGTGCTCTAGCCTATTGAACTACAATCCCATGGAAATAAGAAGAGATCTAGCAGAAAATTTGGATAGGTATTTCTTAGGCTCTACCATCTGATAGTAGGTTGCCAAATTGTTGGGCCGAGCTGGATTTGAACCAGCGTAGACATATTGTCAACGAATTTACAGTCCGTCCCCATTAACCACTCGGGCATCGACCCAACGCCTAATTCATTTTAGACGTTCCATAATCAACTTCCTTTCATCTCCCAGGCAGACTTGACAAATAAATATAAATATCATCAATCAAATGATATAAAATATGAAGTCCTTCTAAGTAGACTATTAGAAGGACTTGACAAACAGGGATCACTTAATAGAAAATCCCACTTCTATTCCTATAGTCTTGAGTGTTGTTACACCCCCAGAGGGACTTGAACCCTCGTTTTCTCCGTGAAAGAGAGAGGTCGTAACCACTGGACCATAGGGGCCTATGGCCACCTTGAGCCAGAAATAAACTAGAAACATAAATACTAGGTCCCGGGGGCCAACCACCCTTAGGAAAAAAAAAGCAATATAAACACATATAGTAGAAACACGTAGAAACATAGAAATAGTATAGTAGAAATAGAATAGAAATATGTAACAAAATAAGGTCTAATAAACCAAAATAAGGAATTAAGGGCGGCTTAACTTAATATAACTCAAGGTGAAGGCCGCCTTTAGGATATGGATCAAACCGAAAAACTTGTTCATTATTCTGGAGGTTAATGGTAATCAAACTTTACCATTAAACTTTAAACTATACAACCTTGAAACTTTATTTCATTGGTCTTTCTCGTCTTTATCTCTATGATTCACAAAGCTGGGTTGGATCCCCAAGATCCTTTCCTTCGCATTGGATTTTAGTTGCTTTACCAAAAGATTATTTAGCCGGTCAAATTATTCAAATTCACCTAAGCCATATGAAATTATATTGAGCCCTAAGTCATACGTCAATTGACG